GCCGCGAATCCATTAGCCTGGAACGCTTTTTTTTCCAAGCGAAATCCCCTAGTATATGAAAGAGTGAAAAAGTGCTTTCGTTGTTGTGGAATAAGAGGCCTTCGTACCTTAATGCACGTATCTAATCTATGCGGAGCTATTAGAGAGGGATCCACGAATTGGGGAAAATGGGTCGAAGCAATAACAAGACTATTTCCAGTGGAAGATCTTTCACAATCCCAGGAGAGAAGGTTCACTAATAGCTCGAGGGAGAAGGAACCCGAATCCCTAAAATGCAGCTCATGAATGTTTGGAATCCATATTATGCAAGGAGAGATTGCTTTTGTTAATTCGATTTGAAGGCTGATATAAAATTGGGCTACGCGCCACACCGTGTCCATCTCCTCAGTTAGCGCATCCATCCTAGTTAGCTGTTCTAGCTCCATATTAATCTTATCGTCATGAGCATCTCTCTCCTCAAAACTATAGATACTAGGATCAAAATCACTATCCATATCGTCAAAAACATGAATATCTTGATTAATAGCCTCAATAGGGTCACGAGCATCAATAAAAATCTCGATCTCATCATCACTGGCATCACTGTCATCATCATCATCAGCAAAACGAAAAACTGTATCCCGGAACTTGTCCAGAAATATCGTAATGAAAGGAAGATAGGAGTTTTTCGTTAGGTATTTGACCAAATAGGATCGTCCAATTCCTATAGAACCTATCACTAAAATACCCCGAGAGGGGGTTACAGCTAAGCGGAGCGAAAAGGGTTGTAGATCAGATGGGACATGAACACTATTAGCCCCAGACGGGGTTTGTGCATAAGTGATTGTCTGATAATGAGCAAGGAATAGCCGTCTTTCTGCTAAAGAGGATGTATCGAACTCATAATTTAGTAGATCCTTGTTATGAAGGTCAATTAAGTTTCCTAAGTAAATTTCTCCCGGTTGTTCCATCATTGGAGAATCAAAGTCATTCTTTGAGAAATGATCACTCTGAGTCAGACTCCATAAAATTCGATCAATCCTTTTTTCTGGCGTTAAGGTGGAGAACTGAATCAAGACTTCTCTTTCTTCATCCTCAACCCAATCACTGTTTGCGGCCCAGTCTTCTATCGTTTCATCAATCCAATACCCGCTCCTTTTTCTTAGCACTGAATAGATCTCTTTACTTGTATGACTTAGATATCTCGTATTTATCGAAAAAGCGAGTGGATCGAAGGGCATACTTATGAGATCGATGATCTCGACGAGCTTTTTCTTCCAATTTTTCTTCTTATTAAAGCGTATTCCATCAGCATTACGCAAGAACATCTTTTGCAGAGCACCTAGAAAGAGATTAGTTAACCTGAACAACCCGAAAGAATTCGATTCAGATAGAGGATACCTATCCAGAAGTTTTCCCACCTCAATCTCAAGCATAGATGATTCCATTATCAAAGATTTGACCGTTTTGAACTCTGTCTGTAACTCACTAGCGATCGAGAAAACAACGTAAAGATGTACCACAACGAGACTTCCAGCCACAAGAAGAAGGAAAAAGATTGCAGAGAGGAACTCCCGAAGATTTTCCGATCTCAGCTGTGTCGATCTCAATGGTGGCTTATTTTTTGGAGGAATCAGGCCATGGGACAGAACAAACTTATGCCAACACTTCCTCTGAATCGTACTTATCTTCCTCTGAATCTTACTTATCTTCCTCTGAATCTTCCTTATCAGAGTATATTGCCTCTTCCATTTTGTAAGACAAAATGGAATCTGTTTAATTCGCCCTTTTGTAACTGCTACCTCACTAATATCACTAATAATATCAATAAAAATGGATACACTATCCATAAAAATGGATACAAACTTGTTTTTGCTCTTTAGTCTCCACAATAGGTCTGAACAAATTTGTAAAAATAGAGGCTTTAGATATCTGTACCCTTGGGAAGTAAAGGCCCATGGCAGATATGTTTGGAAGAGATTCCATTTTGAGCGAGTTGAAAAAGCACTATCTCGTTGAAAGGTTCTATCCATCCGCTTTTGCTGAGCGCATTTTTTCTTTAGCCAACGACTCTCTTTGTTCCCCCTTTTGGGTGGTAAATATTTCTCAGAACATAGATTGTGAATCAAACCCATGTTTGAATTGAAATTGAGAGACTGATACAAGTTCTTCCCTTCTGAATCAGATAGATTCATATCTGAAAGAGGTTGACAATAAGTTCTTTCCAAATTGACTATTTCTCCCTCTGTTAGAGGTGTTCCAGAAATGTCTGCGATCGAGTAAATAGCTCTACGAACGAATGGATCGGATCGACTTGGAAAATGGAAAGATTTGTACAAGTTATCCGTTTCGTCACCACTTTGTGGAAAATCCTTAGGTATGAATATGTTAGATACCTGTGACTCGATTGCTGAAAGAGTATCTCTCCACCAAAAAGCATGTTTTTTTTTACCGACGCACAAAGAAAATATTTTGTTGCGAATGAACAAGGTATTGAGGAATTGTCCATACGTAAAATCAT